AAAAATACTCGATACGGAGATAAAGAATCCAAATTTCTGCTAGATCCCTTATTTCTCTGGGATTGTAGTTCAATTGGTCAGAGCACCGCCCTGTCAAGGCGGAAGCTGCGGGTTCGAGCCCCGTCAGTCCCGACGGATCCACTAAATACATCAATCAATTCGAAAGGGGGCCAGGGGCAGAATTTCATTCCCCCCAAAAAAAAGACCCTTTTTTCTTTTCTTTGCGGTAGTAGATGGGCGGATTAATACAATTATCCGTAGCATTATAGTAAGCATTCCAAGGAAATCCCGGATCCTTTTTTTCGATTGTTCCCGGTCCGTGGAATAGAATACTATGTTCTTTTTTTGGAGAGGGGCACACATACACAAATGGAATTCACAATAAAAAATGAATTTAACAAGATTCCCCTAAGACTAAGAGAATTAGAAGACTTTTCTAGATTAAACAATTTCTCTTTATGGCCCCGGTTTTGTATACTAATTAAAAAATGGATTGCATTCAAATTGCACGCCGAGCCTTTGATATATACCCAGTGCTAATAATCTACGAAAGGGGGTAAAAGACAGAGGTCCTCTTAGCAATGGAATAATAAATTAGTTTCTTTCTTGTTTTGATTTGTAACTGTGTGACTAATGGAAGTGGAAGGGCAATCTGATGATACTTCATCAGATCATTGTACATAGAGTAGATTATAAAAAAAAAAAAGAACGGAAACAGACGATAAATAAAGGAATTTTGGATTGGGTCCGGAATCCGAGCTGGGTTTGGTATGGATAAAAAAACTTCCTATGTTATACTATTCCATTTTTGACGACAAATTGATTTGACAGCTCAGATATTGTTATTCATGATATTCATCCGATTTAAAACCAGCGAGATTAAGAGGGAATTCATTCATTGAATTTACAAGTGAAAGCTATGGGACTAAACCCCGAGTTATTGCGAAGTAAAAAAAAGATTAGATTATGGGAGTAAATATTCTTATGGGAGTAAATATTCTTGCATTTGTTGCTACTGCACTATTCGTTCTAGTTCCTACCGCCTTTCTACTTATCATTTACGTAAAAACAATCAGTCAAAATGATTAATTAATTAATCATTAATTTTAAATTTGAATTAAACTTGACTTCTGAGTTCTTATCAAAAATTGCCGAAATAAAATGAAAAGGATTCCAATTTTTGCGTCTTAAACGAAACTTAGATGAAATAAGCAGACTATAATCCGCAGTATTCTAATAGATAGATCGTATGGTAGAAAGAAATAGATGAATCTTTCGACCATATGATCTATTGGTATTATTGTAGTGTATAAAGTTGTACTCTAGAATAAAGGTAGAGGCTAAATCTAGCTTAATATACCTTAATATACAATATATACAATTATTATATTATACAATATTATATATTATATATTACAATATTATATAAATATTATATATGTATTATTTATATATGTATTATAACAATATTATATATGTATTATAACAATATTATATATGTATTATAACAATATTATATATGTATTTATGTATTATATTTGTATGTGGATCTCCATTCCATATATGAAATTGACATAGCACCCAATTGTATTTATTTGCTACACCTATTTGTATTTGTTTTGATCAATCTGAAATAATAGTTTTACTCTTATTCTTATGTCTTAGGATTCTAATTACTAGTTACTATATTTTTTCTGATGTTCAATACAAATCTCGGTATCTATCAAAAGAAATAAATCAATAAAGGAAAAACGATAGGGATTTCTATTAAAAAAAAGATTATTAGTAAACATTCTGATTATTAGTAAACATTCTGAAGAAGTAATTGATTGAACCATCAACAGGAATTTCATGGGCACTTCTCGGAGTTCGAAAAGGAAGAGTAAACCTTAAGTTAACCCCTGGAACCATGATATGAAATGTGAGTCGATAAAGCATAAATAAAATTTCTAAAATTAGAAAGCAGTTGGTAAATGTGCGATAGGCCACTCGCCTGAGGGAAGATCCTCCTATCTATATTATCTCGTTAGATAACCGCTATGTTTATACACTTTCTCATAGAAAGTGCGTATACACTTAACAAAACTACTTCTTCTTTGAATTCTTGGAACAGTAAACAGGGAAACAAATCAAATAATAATAAAATAATAAAAAGGTCGGGTCTTTCTTAGTATCCACCTAGAAGCCTGGTAAGAGCTCCTCGATTGAAATACAAAATTTAGGAAAAATTGGATTGGACTAAATTTCCTATCATTTAGATCCCTTTCGAAATACAAAGATAGGAGAAATAGCTCTTTAATTGAAGAGTATGATTCATATAATACATTACTTCATCCGAATCCAATGGAATTCGAAATGAAGATCTTTTTTTTTTCGTTTGAAATAGTTCAAAACGCGTTGCAGAACGATCTAGAAAACAGTTGATACTGTTTGATTCCCCAACTCAATTAGTAATACCCCTAGAGTCCACTTCTTCCCCACACTACGAGCGAAAGGGAAA